ACCTGCCAACAGCCAAGAAATTGGCGAACCTACGAGAGATTCGAATTATTTTATCTCCCCTATATTTTTTTCTTTAGTTATTCACTAGAGCAATTATGATCTGGAAGTCGCTCCGGGGCAAGTGTTCGGATCTATTATGACATAGCCGCGAGGCGCTCAACGGACCTTCTTAGGTTTTGAATTGACGCAAAAACAATTTTTGTGCAATCGGGTGTATTCATATCTCAATTTTAAGTTAAGTTCCTAAATCGAATGACTTAAAATTTCATGTCTTACATATTATATTAATCTCTTCCCAATCGCGCGAGTAGTTATTACTAAGAGACATACTGGTATCTATATTGAGTCATTCGAGGATCTCTTTTATTAGTTTTCGTTTTATTTTAATAGCAGAAAAAAATTCTCTACTGTTGTCCCTACGAAATACCGGAAGAACGAGCTTAGAGGGGATATAATGAAATTATTTGATTGATTCTTCCCAGAGGAGTGCTCCATGTTATTTAATGGAATAAGGTCAACAAACAAATTCTAACAAATAGAAAAAAAATTCTAAATCATAATAATATAATATTCTATAGTGTCTATAGTATTTAGTGCTCTTATTCGAAACGCCTCGTGATCTTCAACCAATTATGCGCTTCAATATAATTACCAGGAGTAAGTGCTATAGCTTGTTTCCAATACTCAGCGGCTTGATCGAACCAAGCCTCCGCAATTTCAGAATCTCCCTGTTGAATGGCCTGTTCTCCCCGGTCGGAATAGGCGGGTAAATTCCTTCCCTTAGAACCGTACTTGAGAGTTTCCTACCTCATACGGCTCAGCAGTCCCTTTTTTCTTTCGGCGCCCTGTTTTAGTTTTTATATACCATACCGCGGATATCTTATATCTAATTGAATGAGATTTCTCATAGATCCATCCCGTTTTCGTTTCGGGTTAACAAAAAAAAGAAAAAGTAGGTTAATTACATGAGTTTCAAACTTGAATTTTGATTAATATTAATAATCAAGTTTCGTTTTATCTTTTCTCCCACCTTCAGAAGAGTAAAGCATAGGTATTTCCCCTATCGTTAGAATTTTCTGCAAAGGTAACTATCTCGGTTTCATATCGAAATTTATATAGAATCTTTGAAAAAGCCTTTCGAAAGAAAAGACTTACTATCTTTGGGATCTGATGCTACACCGCTGCTCAATACCTTAGTGGATCGACTCTATTACATAAGTGGATTCCTAACCTTATTTCATATTAACATAAGTAAGCAGTTTTTATTGTATCGGCCCAAAACCTCGTTAATTGATCTTTACGGTGCTTCCTCTATCAATTAGATCCTTTATCCATAGAATAAAGTATCTAGGCATATCTTTTTCTTCATATTTTGACTTCTATGAAGTTTTTTTCTTTGCTACAGCTGATAAAAATCGTTGTTTTGGACGATTCATATGTAGAAAGCCTATTTGTTTCTAGTATTTAATAGCGGATTTTATCTTTCTTTTCTTTCTATAGTAGAGAGAGTCGCACGTAATGACAGATCACGGCCATATTATTAAAAGCTTGCGGTAAGAACGGATTTCGTTCGAGTGCCCGAAAATAATATTCCAAAGCTTTTGTATGTTCTCCGTTACTTGTGTGGATAAGGCCTATATTATAGAGTATATAACTTCGATCATAAGGATCGATTTCTAGCCGCATAGCTTCATAATAATTCTGTAAAGCTTCCGCATAATTTCCTTCGGATTGAGCCGACATCCGTTACGGTCGTCATTCGATTTCAAAAATCTCCGTTCCAGAACCATACGTGAGATTTTCATCTCATACGGCTCCTCCCTTGATTGTGCATAATGAGAATAATACATAGAATAAAAAAAAAAAGATTGAAAGATTCTCATTCTGAACCGAGCGGGGCTAGTGTTTTTGCAAGAAATCTCTAGCCAACCTTCCTGCAAAAGATCTTTTCTTACCAGCAAACGGTTGGTACTAGATAGAAAAGAAGCCGTAACTCCAACAATTTCTTTGTCCCTAACGCCTTTTAATTTCCAGGAATTAGTCACTTCAACAGTCTTCGATGGTTATACGGGTATCCAAAGTACAAACGAGATGGATTTTTGCTGTCCCAACCATTCTTGTTCGTCCCAATCTAGATAAGGAAAGGGAGTAATTTATAACAAAGTTTTCGTGTTGTTGATTCCGAAGTGTAGTGCTTCTTCCCCTATGCCCCCTATTGGTATTAGTGGAGTCGGATTGACCTGTAATACAGAACCTATAGGTGTAACCTTTCGCTCAATACTAGAATCGACTCGACAATTGAAGCATCCGAGGCTGCATTAATCGGGGATACACGACAGAAGGGATTGTTCTATTTCCAAACTTCACCTTCAATAAGCGTAGATTTATTTCACCTCTTTCTTTCTATCCCGGATCATACTCCTAAGACTAAGGGCGAAAAAAAAAAAGAATCAAATCGCACCATCTCTGTAATAGGTAAATGCCTCTTTTTCTCCTGAAG